TTCGGCTCCGAGAACTCCGGGACCAGGCTGCGTCTCTTTTCAAGATAGAATTATCTCGCCATCCAGATATAATGAAAAATTGCACCGCGGATGAAGCCATTTTTTCTTTTTTTAATGACCAAACAATACATTGAGGAGTCCTTTAGGCGCGGCGATAACCGGCCTAAAGATATCCTCATGATCGACAAAAAGGAAATAGAACAATTAAACAATATGATCAAAGATCTAAAAGAGAAAGGACCCACATCCTCCACGTTTCGTTCAATTGTGGAGGCGTATTTTCCCCTTAATGATTTTAGATATTTTTTTCGGAAAGCGTAGAAATCGTTCGGGGCCCACTCATTCCAGCGGGAGTTCGTGGGGAAGGGGAGAGGTGAGGCGGGCCCCTTCAATTCAACAAAGCCAGGCTTGAAAGCACCTTTTATATAGCATATTTCTCTCCCAACAAGTCTTTCTTCCTTCATTTTTTAAGCTTCTCATTATCCGTAGACGTCCCACTGCCGTTAGCACTTTTTTTAGTACTCCTTGAACCTAGTGATTTACAACCACCCTCACTGAAGACTTTCTATATATCTGTCTCCATCCAATCAAACGCGGGGCCCTCAACAACCAATGGAGCTCGCCTTCTACGGGACTGGGCCCATCTCCTTCAGCTGGCGTTAGGAGGACCCCCAAAAAAAAGGCAAGGGTGCCCGATGGATACAGCCGGCCGTACGGATTCGGCTAGGGCCGTCGAAACTTCTCCCTTCCTAATCCCAAACCGAAGCAGCTTTTGCAGTTGCCGCCCGGTTTCAAAGTTACAAACCGGAAGAACGAATAGCGCAGAACAGATAGAAGTTTTTTCTATATGAAAACTTAGGTAAGCTCCCTCTGGGCGAGAGACGACTCAAGAATATTATCGACCAGTCTACCTTCAATTTTTTAACTGCTGCTCGAGAAGATTTTGACAGATTGCTTTGCATGGAGGAAACTTTCTGGAAACAGAAATCAAGAGTTCAGTGGCTCCAGGAAGGTGATAAGAACACTAAGTTCTTTCACACTGTTGCTAAAGATAATCATAGAAGACACACGGAAAATAAAGCTAGAAGATGGGTCGAAGACTAAGATGCAATTGGAGATGCTGGTTGGAAGTTTTTTTGAGTAAGTTTTATCTTCTGAAACCAACTCCATTGATAATAGCTTCTTACAAGACATCCCAAGCCTTGTTACTATTGAGGAAAATGAGATGCTAAGTTCACCTCCGACGGAAGAAAACATAAAAGATGCTGTTCTCTTGACAGATCCACATAGCTCCCCAAAACCTGATGGATTTTCGGGCACCTTCTACCAGACTGTATAGGACATCAAAAAAAATGATTTGATTGCGGCTGTTCTGTATTTCTTTTTTTTATGGCGGTATCATTCCTAGATCGATCAATGCAACAGCAATTGCTTTATTTCGAAAAAGGAATCTCCAGCCACCTTTCTTTTCAGATTTCAGGCCAATCAGTCTTTGTAACTTTAGTTACAAGGTGATCACGAAGATCCTATCCAACAGGCTGAGTCGACTTCTTACTATCATAATCTCTAAAGAGCAAGGTGCGTTTGTTAAAGATCGTTTAATATCTGATAACATAACCATTTGTGAGAAAAATTGATAGGCACACGTATGGAGGCATATCATCTTCAAACTTGATATGATGAAAGCATACGATCGTCTGGAATGGGATTTCCTGTTTTAAGTCATGGGTCAGTTTGGTTTCTCAAACACTTACATTTTACTCATAAAAAGTTGTTTGAAAAAAAAAGTTTTCTGTATTGGTCAATGGATCATGGTTTCTTTACTTTATAAGGCTCAAGAGGACTTCGTCAGGGTTTGGAACCCTAGACTCTTCATTATTTCGGAGGAAGCACTTAGCAGGGGTTTATCTTCTCTCTTCCAAAAAGAACTTTTGGGATTTAACAATTGTGGCAGATCATCTATCTTCATCACTCATTTGTTATATTATATGCGGACGATACTCTTGTTTTCTGCAAGGGTTCAAAGAGATCTATCTCGAACCTATTTGGCTTTCTTCACAAGTATGAAGCTTCATCAGGTCAGCGCATTAACAAGTCTAAGAGTGCTCTGTTTCTCTCAAGGAAAACTACTGCGGCTAGGAAGATTGTGATGCAAAACACTTCGGGTATCTCTTGCAAAAGGATTCCCAATCACTTACCTGGGTGCTCTTTTGTATTCTGGAAAGTTAAAATAAAATTTCGAACCGAAAGTGAGAAGGAAAATAGAAGTCTTTGTTGGAAGATTACTCACACCTGGAGTAAGATTGATACTTGTTAAAGATGTCTTATCTTCTATTCCTGTTCAAATACTGGCAGCTTGTTCTCTTCCAAAGGGAGTCATGACGACTAGAAACTCTTTTTGATGTCCAACTTTCTCTGGTCTGAAAAAACCGATGACCGCAGGATTTCATGGAAACAAATATCTTCTCCAAAAAGAGAAGGGGGGGTCTTGACGTTAGAACTTTTCAAGATGGATCTAAAGCTTTCAAGATGAAGATGGGCTGGATGCTCCTTGCTTGTGGAGCGGCATACCGCATACCGAAAAAAAGAAGAAAGAGTGAGGTGACGCCCCTAGCTAAATGGTTTGAGAATGGAACAGCCCGGCCATCTTCTGCTGAACGGTAGGGTAGTGGTAGCAAGGCCAGGAAGTAGAGATTAGCCTTCCTGCATTTCTATTCTTAGTCAATTATATTTGTCTTGTCGTTGAAGCCCTGTCGAAGGGTCTTACTTAGATCACATTGGGCTTAGGATGGGACAAGCTTCTCTATCAATTGGCAAATCTGAGCCTTAATCTTTCTATTCAAATTAGGGTTATAAAATATGAATGAATATTTAGTAGGAAGCCATCCACGCCGAGGTTAACAAAGAATTGGATTTCCCATGAATTTTAAAAATTAATTAAAAGCCAAAACAAGTACATCTGATATTGATCACTCTACTTCTTAACCGAGCCCTCAGCGGCTGTCATTCCAGTTGTTGATACCGTAGTAAGCAAATCAATGGATACCTTAGATAGCTAAACTGGCTCAACGGCTAAAAGTCCGAACTACAACCCTGGCAAATAAGGCAGTTTTTCTTACCCGGCGACTATACCCGTTGTTACACAGATTAGCACTTAGCCCGTCGATGTCCGTGTGTATTGGCTTTGGCCCGGTTATGATTGTAATGAAGTATAAACCACTCCCAGTCCCCAACCATTGGTAGACACATCTGAAAGAAAGGAGATATCTCAACTCATTCAGGAGGAGGTGTGCAAATGCAAATGGGGTAACCCCCGCGTATGCCGCTTTTAAGCCTTGTTCCAACGTCCGGATGTGCCAAAAAAAGAATGAAAACAGGATTCTTGGGTAGTCATAGAGCGGGTTTACTTGTTTCTAGAGGAAGCCTAATCAGCTAGTCGCGCGGAGCTAGGAAGTTCCTTCGCTCAACCGAAACGGGCTGAAACGACAACAATTTCTGGGAGCCCATATCGGCCGGGAGCTAGAACCGCAACAACCCCGTGGTTGACGTCTTATCTTAGCACTTTATCACCTATCTTTGCCAGGGGAGTCCCGTCTTTTGCTAACGAAGAAAGAACAATGGTATTCATTTTAAAGTCTTTATAGCCTTTAGAAAAAGATGCCAGTTAGATGCTTAACACCGGTAGATTCATTTGGTTGTTTTTCCTTGGCTTATCGAACCAGCGTATGCCCATTCCTCCTTTGAGGACTCCCAGTAGAGAAAGCCTAAATTTGCCGATGTGGATTGAAAGGAAGTTGGGGATGGACATAGATCCTTCCGCCTATCCGAAAGAAAGCAATGGTTTTTTTATTTATTATTTCCGGAAGCAATCTTCACTGGCACAAGGATCTCCTCACAGCAACTTCCACTACGATAGAACCCGACAATGAGTTTACGAAGGCTTCGAGTAGTGCGGGATAGGCTAATCACCAGACTGCTCTGGAATAGGTGAATCGCCGGAGACAATCACGAGTGAATGGGCGTAGAGTTTATAAGTGAAGGAAAGCGCAACTATCTATTTAATATCCTCCCGCAGGTCCGCTATAAAGCCTACCTCATCAAGAACGAGAAAGCCGACCACCATAACCGACTCTTGTTGCCGAATCGAGCTTGTACCAGGCTCTAAAAGAGTCTTCTTCGAGCGAGCGGTCTTTCTCCCAAGGAAATGCTTTTTGTAGATTGAGATGGATTGATCTTCGCTATCGTGCCTCTTCCTTGTACCAGTTGATGCTGCGGGAGTGCCTAATATGAGTTTGCTCCCATCGATTACAGAGGTTTCAACCACTGAACTTGCTTATGCTCCCCTTTGATCGACTATAAAAAAGATTTAGTAGGAAAAACTGGAATTGGCTTAAATCGAGATTGCCTCGGCTTCTTAGGCACATGAGGAACCGGCCTCAATCGAAATCCCAATCAAAGACAAGTTCTACCAAGGCCAGGATCTGAAAGAGAAGATTCACTGCCATTGACATGGTTCCTTCAGAAGCTAAAGTTGAATGATCGAAGTCTCCTTCAGGTTCAGTCGAAGAGATCGAAGCGAGGTCATCAATTCAACCATTCGCATGGTCTCCCCTAAGACTGACCTCTTTTCCAAATGAACCGAACCTCGATACCACATTCATCAAAGAGATACGGCCATCTCTCTAGGTTGCGCACCCCCTTCACGATCGTTCTATTCGTGCTTGAAAAACGACCCCATCGGCCCGCTCCTTTTAATGGACATTCTTAGCGGCCATAGATCAGATCGTGAACTCTTTCAGACCCTTAGTTTCACTTGGTTGGGGCAGAGTTTCAGCCTGCCTTCCACCGAATATTTAAAAACCTTACAGCTGCCTAACCTGCTGACATCCCGGCGAAGAGAGTCATTATTTGTGTCACATCTTCGAATTCGAGAGAAGGCTTTCCTCTTATCTCTCAAATTATAGGCATTGAAGCGATCGAGCGAGAGAAAGAAAGAAAACTATTGCACACGCCCCTCATTCGCCCTAATAGAAGGTAAGGCAAAAGCAGCTTAAGCCCTTCTGATCCCCCGAGAAGCCCCCGATGAACTTTTATACTTTTCTATTATATAAAAAAAAATTAAAAGTATGACAAATCCGAGGAAGAATCGTAGTTACTGCACCTTGCGTGGCGTCTCCCAGTCCACCACGGCTTGCACGCACCTTCTCTTGCCGTCGCCAATCCAGTGACCAAGGAACTAGACCTTATGCAAAGCACCTTTTTCACATAGAGCGGATTTTCCCTTATGATCTGGAATTGGTCATAGTCTGCCAAGAGGGCAACAAAGCGCCTAAGGATTTTCTGCCATAGTCCTTCATTAAGTTACATAGTTGTTTTAACACCTTTAGGCACTCCCGTGAAACAAGTTCCCCCTCAAGGGGAGTTCTTATTCTTTCATAAGAAAAGCCCCTTTATTAGTAAGGCGGTCCAGTAAAATTTAGTACCTTAACTCCCCAAAGGTAAGAACGGGCGTACTCCATTATGGGTGTAACGGAGAGAGGAACTCTCTTTCCAGAAGAGGGATTAGTAGTAAAAGTTTTCCCAAAAGATTAGGAAAATAAATAACTCCTGTTGAAGTCTTAGGTCTAGCACGTTGCACCCTTGAGCCCTCTGATCACTTGGTCAGTACCAATCCTAAGACCAAATGCTATCTCAAAAGAGTACATGCTGCTGCTCTAACCTCTAAAACCTGAAGAAGATTCCAGCCGCGTGTATGATGCCCTGATGCTGTCATCCGATATCAGGACTGCCTTTGTCCAGGCGCTGCTGGATCCTGACAAATATCAAAGCCAGTTCGCTGAGGTGAACATGAAGGAGGCCCTGTATGCCCAGTATTCGGCTGCTGTCACCTTCACTAACGACGACCTCATGCTGAAAACAACTGAACACAATCGTCCCAACGGGGAGATTTACAATCACAAGGTCAATCGCATCCTGTTAGACCCTGGTTCGTCGGTCAGCCTTCTGCCCCTGCGACCCGAGCCAACCAAAGCAGAAGTTAAGGCCAAGATGTTCCCCAAAACGGCAGAAAGATCTAAGCCAGCCTCGAAACTACAGAGCCGGCCGGAATGATCAGCAATTCCTTCCTCAAAGAATGACGAAGGTTCAGAAGGAGAGGCTATTCTCGATGCAGCAAGCAACGCAGAATCAGAAGAGGTTTTTATTCCTCGATGATACATCAAGTGACGCAGGGTCAAGTGTGCTCCACGTCGGAAGTGAATCTGATTCAGAAAGAGAAGCCGAGCTGACTTAGTCGTCCAAAGGCCCCAAGTGAGTAAGGCCTTCTTCCACGAAATGGAATTCTTCCCGTCCAGACGATGCGCACTCCTGATGGGCTCACAAAATCCATGGCAAAAATGGAGATATCGGTTGTGCAAGACCTGAAGACGTTTTATGTCCCATCCTAGTTGGCCGGGAGGCCTGGGACCTTGTTCTACCAGTCGACTGAGCAGCCCCTCTGGAGAGAAGACCGGATTCATAAGGAAGATCCTTACAAAGATGCCACCGAACCGGTGAAGACTCATTACTATTCGCCGAAGGTTAAGGCTTTCTTAGAGAAGGCGGGATACAACTTCAGGCAGCTTTCATTTTTTTTAATATAATGGTAAGCCGGGTCAATCTGCTATTCAGTTAAAAAACCTTGAATTATGCTTTCTTAACTTCCGAATTGAAATTCGTATAAAAGTCGATGGATGCGGCGTGGTTACCATAGCTCATGCATTTATTTGAATCTCTGGAAAAAAGTTTTGGGGTTTCGGGTACTCAAAAAAAAAGGCTCTACTCTACCCAGCTTTTATCCCGTAGTTGCATTTCTCTCCCGGTTATTAAGTAATAAGCCCTATTTGATCTAGTAAGGGGAGGTAAAGGTCACAAAGAAAGGTTCCTGGAATCTCATTTTGTTGGCTTAGCATTCGCATCCCACTCCCGAGAGAAAGGAAGAATTCATTCTTGCACTAAATACTATCCGTTTGTAAGGAGTGTGTGAGCGACCCCTGCAAGTGCACTGAGAAGTAGTGCATTCATTCTCTCCCTTAGAGTCGGGGAGCATGAGGTTAGTCATAAGCCTGGACAATGAGAAGCACATGCCTTAGCTTATGGGTAAAATAAAGAAGTGTGCTTCTTCCCCTTTTGGCCACTAATGTGTGTGGTGCCCCTCTATTCACGTAATAGACTATTGCTATTGGGTTGTTCATCCTTTTCACATGCATACAACTCGGTATAGAAATGCCAGGCTCAAAAGCATTCGAGCATATCTTTTTTTGAGTAGCTGCAAGTGAGCCTTATTTTATTAGTAAAGTCTTGATCTAAATATAGGCTAAGATATCAACGGATAGTTCTTTCAACATGTGGGATGAGGGGAATAAGTAGCTGATCAAGAGAGATGTGAGAAGCAGGCTGTACTGTAATCTAACGTTGTGGTGTGTGGGATCCGGCAAAAGAGGCGCGTTCTACTATACTATTGTACCAACCACCTGCGTTCATTACAGCACCTTCGCCCTACATACATAAGGGAATCGAGGTTTGGAACCCCTTTTCTATTCGAATGATAAAATCCGAGCACCCGCCGAATTGGTAAGGCAGACGTATCAATCCAACCCATACGATTCATTCATTAAAAAATTTACGGGTGTGAAGACCGGGCAAGGTTGTGCTATCTCCTTGTTCAGCCCTACAAAGTAAGCCCTCAAAGTCCTACCTTATTCTTTTTTGATATATTAAAAAGTCTGCAAAGGAAAAACCTACAACATGGATAGAAATGTGCTGATCGATCAAGTCTATGCTACGGGTAGATTTGTACATGAGAAGGAGACTGCGGGCCAGCCACTTCTGTCTAATAGAAAACCACGCTTTCCCTCCCTCAAAACAATGTTCCTCTCGCTCAAAAATAATTAGCATACTCCATACCATATCCGAAGTGAGTTGGCTGAAAGACCCAGAAGTCTAGTCGTTGAGGGGTTTTAGGATAGAAATAGACAGGATTCATTTCAGATCCAGTACAAATCGAATCTAATCTGATCCCTTTGAATTTTTTAATTTCCTATTTTCACACTTCGCTCTTTCCTACGTTGCTTTCCGGGGCCCATCTAAGTGATGTGCGCGGTACAAAGGCCTATCAATCAGGTAAGCTCGGAACTCTTTTGATTCATCCTATCGGCTCTGCTCATCCCAAATAGATATTATATCTTCCAGATTTAGGAATAAAAATTCGGATAATAAGCTAGACTTTATATTTTTAAAAGAATTGACTCGGAATGCAAGAAAAGAAACTACTTCATGGGGCAAAGTCCGCTATTGTCCCTTCACTTAGGGCTGTGAATCAGGGCCTAGCTGTTAAGAGAGAGGTGTAACTAGTGCTGCTGTCGTCAGTCCACCTAGTAACAAATCAATGAGAAAAGTGAAGGTAAAGCCCACCTCAATCCCTTCCCTTGGAAGTCGTGCCCAAAGAGAAATAGACTAGAATAGAGCGCGAAGGCCATTACTCCAAAGAATACTTGAAATCGACTTCCTCTTCTGGATGACGGGGGTTGGTTTCACCTGTACTTATCGATGAATCTTTATGTGATTGATCGAGCACACAACCAGAAAGAATGAAAAAACAAGAAAATACAAGGGCGAGTAAAAAAAAGGATTTACTGAGTACGTCTGTAAGCCTTTATTCAAGCAAGCTTTCTTAGGGAGACAGACGTTTTGGTTCATCTCTGATTCCAGGCGCCGTTCATAGCCCTTGCCCAGCCCAGCCATTCCATCATCGAGTTCGGACCTAGTAAGGGCACTCCGTTAAAGCGGTTGATCACAGAATCCCTAGCTATAGCTCCTGATCCTGATTGCGTTGGGTGTTGTGGAGGGAATGCACGCAGCCAGTCGGTTCTCTGCTGCTTTAGCCGTCCCCGTAGAAAAGAAGGGAAAAAGGAGAGAAAGAACCTCTTGCCACTGTTCTTGCCCCCGCTACTTTCCCCGATATGAATATGAAAGTAATGCTATTTTATGGCACCCGGTCATTTAAGTACCTACAATATCTTACGGCAGCTAAAGCAAGTGACTTAGTTATTCCACAGCATTCCGATCAATACCAGTAAAAGGATCCCCGATCGAATCAGAAATTGCAGAGTTAGGGAGACTTCCTCGCTTAGCTCGTGGCTGCCATTACCAAAGAAAGGGGAAGGTATTAATTAAGATAAAGTCATCATTTCATTAGTGCCATTCTAGTAGTGGAATAGAAACCTCCGCTTGATCCTGAATCTTTTGATCGTCTGATGGCATCCTTCGGTGATTTATGCGCAGCACATAGTTTCCCAACCTCTACATTGAAGTCTACAGCTGGGCTAGCAGCTCCTCCTCCTGCCGCCTATTCAGCTCCTCCGGCCGCCTATGGAAGTAGTAGAGCCACCTAAAGTGCTTTATAGAAAGTAGTCCCATGCATTCCTACAAATGTAAATGGTATCGCTAGACGGTAAGGAAAGAGAAAGGGCCTTTCAGCCTCTGCTTGAGTTCCTCTTTTTTATGTTTATGGTCTTTCTCGAGGCGCTGCCTACCTACAAGGCAAGATCAATTGAACCTTCACCTTAAACTGCGACCGGTCTAAATGCAGGCGCTTCGGGCACAGTAGTTGTTATAGATCAATCCATGGGAGTCTCCGACTTGCTACCCCTTCTCCAGAGCTGCAAAAGAGTTTTACTTCTATTATCTTACGTATAATTTCTAGCAATACTCTTAGTAACTCTCTTTTTATAAGATATTATAAAAAGTCTTTTGGCATACCAATCAGTGAAACTCTAAGCTATCACAGCTACATCCACTCATAAATGCTCCGCTGCTCGGGGAACACTCGTTACGAAGAAAAGGGGAGGTTACTATCGTCCTACACTAGGTCACCCTCGTCCCTACACTAGCTTCTCCCTCTCCCTACGGTCGAGTTGCCCCGCCCATTTCCTCTCAGACAAGCACGTAACCATCCCCAGTCGAGCTAGCGGCTCTATCTTCTACTGATATCGAGCTAGGTCCAGATAGCTAAATTGATTGTATGACCATTTCTGGACGTTTCTACGGTTTATGGCCAGGGATGCAATCCTATCGATCGATTTCCCTATAGCTTTTTGCCCTCTCGGCGTAAGATTTTGATTGGAAGATTGGGTGAAGCCTAGCTTCTTTCTTTCTTGCCTCTGCCAAAACCAATAGGAATTGGAGCTCCTTCTGAGTAGAATGAGGAGAGTGCAGACGCTTTCACAGATGCCCGGTATCTTCCGGAGCTGTAATCTTTACACACTAAGTAAGCAAGCTTTGGTTGGCTCTATTAACTCAAGATATCCATCATCCCGCGCTATACGGATCGAAGCCTTCCACTTTAGGAATAGGTTTAATTGTTTAATGTGAACGCTAAGGAAGAGAAATCCTTACCGGAAAGCCGGGGAAGTAAGGTTATGAAAGGTAGTTTGCTCGCTCGACCAAAAAAGAAAGATTGAAACAGCCAAGAACAACGAAAACCTTTCAAGCGGACAAAAGCTTTTTAAACCCAGATGATTCTACCAAATCCAATCCTTCAAGAGCGGGGGATAGCAACCAAAGGAAATCGTTCGCAAGGCTAGCCGGTTAAATGGATAAGTCGTGTAACAAACAATCCTTGTTCCTTTCGCCTTGCTGCCTTCGTCTTTCGGCTTTAGGACTAGCTCAGTCTTCTTTAATAAATAGGTATTCAGTGAGTGACTCTTTCCATCTTTAGTTTAGGTTCATTACGGCAGTTGTTAGTTCCGTCTCTTTATCAGTTAATTCGGTATCGTTTATTAATTGCTTTAAGGGCCCCAGGTGCGCTTAAAGTCTTATGATGATCCCTTTGCCCGGTTAAACCATCGGACTCGACTAAGAAATCCATGCCAGAGACTCCTCCTAGTAACCATCCCCGAAATCCAGGAAGGTGTTCTTGAAGACATGGCGGGCTCCAAGCTACACCCTTCTCTGCTACCAAATCATAGATCTTCCAAAGAAGACCAAAGCGAATGAGCTCACTCGATTCGCGTCTGATCCTCCATGATTTCTCATAGACTGATGCGGAAAAGAAGTCACTTAAGGAAACATCCGGTGAATTCGCGACACTCCAGTCTCCAGTACCAATGGACGTACCGAAGCCAATCCTTCATCCAGTTTCTGAGCAAAGACCACTCAAGGAAGTCCCGGACTCTTTTTGTTGGAAATAATTCATCAGGAGCCACCTTAAAATCCGAAGGTTTCGTCTCTTTAAGAAGGGAAGGAAGGAGATAATGAACCTCGAAGATAAGGAAGCGAAAGCTCACTCTGCCAAGCCACAATTCTAATGGATAGTCATTGTGACCCCGAGGCTTGGTGTACATAGCAAGAACCCGCTCAAAGTGACGAGATCTTGTATGACTGAGTTTGGCAAGGACCCTATAACCTGCACCACCTATCCTTACTAAGGTAGAGAACCTTCGTAATGAATGGATATTTTTTACATATAGCCACCATATGGATGATGGTAAGCAAGCAAACAACGAGCAGACATGGCAGATAAATCCACGCGTCCTTCCTTCTTTATAAGAAAAACTAGCATAAACCCCTTGATAATATAGGGCTTTTTGGGATGCAACAGCTTTTCAGTACGAAAATGACCATGAAAAGCGGAAGACTTTCATTTTCTCGGGAATTTTCAATGCAACCCTAATAAAATGGACATCAAAAGTTGCATTATTGCCTTTTCCTTTTTTAGTCAAAGATTTTTCGTTGCAAGACCCTTTTAGTAAATAAAGTGCCGTTGAAACTCAACAAGTTGCTAAAACCCCTGGGGCATGCAGGGAACTAATCATAAGGATAAGACAAGCAAGCTTTTGAAGGGCAAGCTTAAGAGATTGAGGAGGGGCGGGAATGAAGAAGCGAGCCGGATTAGTCTTAGTTATTAGTAAAGGGCGAATGAAGGGACACGACCGGTTGGCGAGCGAGTGTGCTGGTTTGAGAGCTTGATAATTGGATAGTGATGAATCGGGACTTAGTTAGCTATTAATAGAATCCGGAACCGCTCTTCCGTCTTAAACATTCTTTTGAATTGGTGGCTGTTTGTGCTTGGGAAAGGAAATCCCACTGGCTCTTTTGAAGGGGCTGCCTGGTCTTGACTTCCTCGATCTCCATTTGGTAGGCAATCCAGAGGTCGGAATAGAATGCGGCCGAACAGCTTAACAAAGCCCCTGCCCTAATTTCGATCTTAGGTCTTCTTTTAACTTCAGAGCACCACCTGATGGAAATATTTCGGAATGCACATGTCACCCCAGACATTTCACCCGCCAGGTTAGTGGGACAGATTTTGGCTCAGCTTCAACCTCGTGAGAGGTGATTGCACCAGTAGCAAAAGAGATCTCAGGATAAAGAGGTACCATATCATATGTGTAACGAGAATGGACATGACACAGCAAGTTGCTAGTATAACTTGCGGTCTGAAAGCTTTTCAGTCAAGACTGGTCGGGGCTCTGGAGAGGAAGAATCTACATCGATCACGATGCGAGCAAAAAAGAGGGAATTCTCTAATCCGATAGCCTTACAACAAACAAGCTTGCTTAACGCACTAGCTTTGAGTTCCGACTTAAAAGCTCTTATAAGTTCAAAACCAAAAGACAAAGCGCATCGCTCTCACGCTCGTCAGTAAAGTCAGTTATTCGCCTTTTATAAACGAGTGTTGTGTACTAATAGACTTGCTTATCGTAACCGCAAAGAAAGAACGGTTCTATCTATTTTTCCATAAGGGCTGGGGCGCCTTTCGAACGGTATAAGTTACGACTTCGCTTCCGAAAAGATAGATTTTACTGTGATTTACCCGCATCCACTACCGGAAGGAATTGCCTCACTTACCGCCTGCTCTTATTCCCATCGATATGCCCGGAAACAAGAACATTCTTTCTCTCATTCCCTTTACCTTAAGCCTGACAAAGATAGAATGTTTCACTTGCCGTAAAGACTCTATCTCCACAGCCGCCTTCTCTTTCCTTTGCATTACAAACAAAGCGATCCGCTTTCATAACTAATAAGGCGTAAAAGAAAGGAGTCTCGGTATTCGTTCTGACTTCCGCTCGCAAAGGAACAAGATCTGGATTTTACTAGGGCGAGCGCAGTTTACTATGCGAGTGAAGAGATTTAAGCGAGCTAATAGCGAGTGGACTTTGCCCCTCCCTTTCTTTAGACTTGCAGTAAAGCTGAACAAGTTTACTCCGCTTGCACTTGAGCTTGAAGCCTTTTTTTAATCCTAAAGTAGTATAAAAAAATCCCCAAAGCTACAAGAAAGCCGAGACTACAACCGCTACTTGCCCAATAGTACAGCGCCCTCCTTCCTGACTTTACTTTCCTAGCTACCAAGCCCCTCTTCAAACCCTTGCCAGAAGGACGAAAGGAAAGATTCTCCGCGATACCGCTTGAATAACGATAATCGGAGTGAAAAGCCTTAAAGAGAAAGCTTTAGCAACGGTAGGAGTTACTACTTACGCCAGCACCTGACGAGCTTACCAGAACCTTCTCCCGCAACAACAAGAAGAGTTTGGCTTGGACAAGTTCATGATATGAAGAGCCTTTAGATGAAGAACGCCCTACTAATACAAGTCAAGGAGAGGAAAGGACTCAAGATCCCGAGACAACAACGGGTGAAGGTACTACATATAAGCCTTCAATCCGGCTTGATATGCTTTCTCTTCATATAGATATTCTTTTTTTTTTAGGACATGAAGAACGGGAGAAGAGAACAGGGGGTCAAAGTGACGAGACACCGGGATCGCGTCGCCTTACGACACCGATGAAAGTAATTTCTGATGAGGAGGAAAGTAAAATAAAGGGGATGGAAATTGACCATCCTTCAAGAAGTAGGGGGGGAAAGAAAAAGGTGAAGGAGAGGAAGCTGGAAATGGAGACAAAGAAGAAGACGAAGAGAGTTCAAACTCTTTTTTTTAGTTCCGAGGATGAGGAGGATCCAACGAGCTTACCTTATTATTAGAGAAAGGGGAAAGAGTAGGGGGATAATCTATAAGGTCTGGTTCTCTAATGTTGATTCTGAATCTGGCTAAATTCTTATATTGAAATTGCATTCTTCTCAAAGAAATATCCCCCGAAGACGAATTCCATTGAGAGGCAATCATCGCTAGTTTCTCCCGAGGGCGTGGTCCCCCAAGAAAGAATGTATTTCAGTCAATTTAAGGATGGTCGTGGCCGGGGTCAATGAAGAAAACTCCCTTTGAAGCATGAAGGGGGTAGTTTACTACTTGTTAGAGTAAGGTAGTTTACTTGCTCGACCATAGGGCGAGGGAGCTTGCTTACTTAGTGCTTGCACTAAGGAAGCCGCACAATGCCAAATGAGGTCTCTGGGCTTCCCGTGTATTCATCCAAATTAGATCCATGATAAAGTTATGGACACGTCCACAAAACCGAAAATCTTTCGATCCCATGCAGTCAATGCCAATGGGTGTGCTTAAGAGCTGGTGGCAACCGAATACCTTTCACACCTAACCCGGGCTTTTGCCAACAACCTTTCTTTCAAAATCCACTTGGTGAACCTATCCAAAGTCCAGGAACAGCTACAAAGGCTTCAAGAGACAGTGGCTCGAAGCATTAAGAGGAAATAGAAAGATTCGTATGAAGAGGTCCTCAACCCTTAGATTTGGAAGGAATGAGAGGGCCCACATCAAAGGGTAGTTGAACCTACATAGCGCAAAGGGGGATCCCCTTAGGGCAAGCACTAAGCAAGTAAACTACCTTATTCGCGGGAATTTCCTCCCTCCGGTGCTGTCTCCTCACTAAGCGCTCTTCTTGTCGTTTCAACCTTTCCTTCATATCGAATTTGGCCTGAAGTCTTTCTTTAGCTTGATCAGATAATGGTGCTACACTTTTGGACATAGGATTTGATATCACCCAATTCTTCGTTTAGTAACGTAGAACTCATACTACGCTAGTAGGGGCTAATCAAAGTAAAGAGAGTCCAATCTCTGAAATAGAGCTTGGTCTCTCCATACTAAGGCGTAGGTTATGACTTGATCCAATAGAGTCAGAACACCTTTATATCTAAATGAAATGGTGCTCAATGAAACGATCCAGATTCCACACTATGCTGTGGGTTGGGGAGAGAGCTGCTCTGCGAAGCTGGGCGTTCAGTGTTCTTATGGAGGAACCATACTAGAAAGAGAATAGAAAAGGCCTTCACTTCAAAAAAGAGCGAGGGAGTGATGGGCAACCTTAGTCTATATGTTGCTCGTGAGCCGCCAAGTACAAGTCTCGCAACAGTACTGGCGCAAAAGGATCGGTCCTTCACTTGCCGATCGTTCGCGAGTCGAACTCGCTCTCTTGCCACGCCTTTCACTCACTCGCTTGAGTCGGACTCAATCACTTTTTTGTTTGGAGGATCATTCGTTCTTCACTCTCTTTATATTACCCGCGGGGAGCGCAGCAACCAAGGTGCATATTATCATATAGAAACAAGCGAAGCGTAGCGATTCGTACTACCGGAAAAGTTTCGCTAACCGGCAGGCAATAGAGTCCGTCGATATGCGCAAGCAAGCGTAGCGAATCACATAGATAAGCCCCTACCTGCCAGCGCGCGGATAGATAGGGCGAGCGAAGCGCGAAGAGGATGGATGTCTGAGCGGTTGAAAGAGTCGGTCTTGAAAACCGAAGTATTGATAGGAATACCGGGGGTTCGAATCCCTCTCCATCCGCGAAGTCATAAGTTATCTCTTGCGTTATCTATAGATAGGAACGAATCGGATCGACTCGACTGAATGGGTAGCTTGTGTTATGATGTAGACGGAGGTTCTTGTGTTATGATTTAGTTAGGACTTTGTCTCCCTTTCGTTATCTTCCGCTCCCCGAAGGATGAGAGGTCTGCAACTAATAAGAAAAGGCTGGGGCGAGTTACCTCATAGCAAGCAAGCACTGGTGCGGTGCTACTGGCATGGGCCTCTACCCCTAATGTTAGTAGCGTAGACCCGCCTCGGACAACTAAGTGAACCGGACACGGACAAGGATTTTGGGCTTTCAAGGGTTCCCAAGAGTCTGAGGAATAAAGATTAGATATTATGTTATAACCTGAAAAACAGGATACCTGACAAGAATGGAAAGCTCAACACCAAAAAGTTAGGCTATCCAGGCAAAAAGAGAGAGATCGACCTAGAAGCTGGAATAGAGATTCTGACCATAATATATATGACAAATGTGCTCGACAATTCGAATGAAGCCTCTACTTCAGGCACGAAGGACGATGAAATCCCATAAGACTACATTGAAGTTATGCCTACACCAGAAAAGTTGGATGACGGTACTACCAAACCAAGTCCACGATTTTCGAGCTAGAAGAACTGGACATTGAAGAAAATCAAGAGCTCACATACCTCAGCAAGGAACTCACTTATGAGAAAATAGAACAGTACATTGCACTATTGATACGGAAAATCTTTTTTATTGCCTGGAACTACAAGCAGATGCCGGGAATTGGACCCTAAGATTGCAGTACACAGGCTAGGGTTGTCCTCAGACCAAGAGACATACAAAGAGCCACCTAGGAAAATGTGCCAAGAACTTGAAGATCAGGTCTGCGTTGAGGTCGACAAATGGTTCGACGTGGACTTTATATAGGAAGAAAAATATCCGAGCTGGATCTCCGTGCCGGTAATAAAGAAAAATGAATCAAAACAAAAGCAGTTAAAGGGTTTCAAGAAATACAAAATCTACATAAGAAGAAGAGAAAGAATAAGAAGGTTATCGAATGATTACTTTGTTGAGACTGTGCTCTGGCCGGAGTGAAGATCATCAAGAACACGAGGGATTGAGAGCAAAGACAAGTGGGTTTCGCCATTGTTTGTGTGATGTGATCAAGAAAGCTAGGGCTTTTTTGGGGTGTTCTTGGAAAGGAGAATGAAAAGAGAGAGAAGGAGATGGTTATTCTGTTTTGGTTTCTGTCATGAAGTGGTGAAATACATTGCTTCTATCGTAGTGTGTTTGTGAGGATGAAAAGTGTGTGAAAAGGAAAGAGACTACATGAGCCTTCCAAAAACAAAAAGACCAGAGCATACCGGATTGAATGTAACGAAGAAAGTGCAAAGTCACTAGTCCCGCTAATATTTAATATGATAATCGGGTTATCATGGAAGGTCTGAATTCTCTTTAGCCTTCGAGCCTGAAGCTAGACAAAAAAAGAAGAGAAGGGCAGGGGACTGTATTTAATGAATGTGTAATGATGTCTGACTCGTGTGGTACTTCACCTAGGAGGTGTCCTAATCAAAAGATTACCTTCTCTATCCCCGACGAAACCTGGCGAAAAAGAAGTGAGATGGACGTTACTTTGGATTGAGAAAATTCTCTATTGTTATAAATAGACTTTTCCCTAACCTAAAAGTGGCACAATTCCCTCTGATGAGCAGCAGGATGTTGATGTCCGAAATATATTCCTGACGTGAAGCGAAAGATGCACCGATTGATTCTGATCGCCCTTTGTTGTTTTCTCGGTATGAGGTTGGAACCCCCAAGTCATGGTTTTCAGCTGTCTCTTTCGCCTATTGGCCGGCATGGTAAGCAAGTATAATTGCCTCCTTCCTTCCTACGCTAAGAATGCTTGGCCTCCTTCTAGTCGCTCCGATTTCATACTGTCTCGGTCGTATTTCTTTAATTGGATTAGCAGACCCTACTCTTGACTCTTGAGGGGAGGGGGAGTCTGAGGTCAGGGGTCGGTGCTGATTTTCCTGATGTTACTGATGTTGTTGATTTTTCTTTCGCTAGAGTGTGAATCATAGGCCGGGTGTAATTATATATATATATCATATATCTGATATCTAGTGGAGTAGCCTCTGTGCCACATATACTGGGCGATTTAGTTCGTTCGGGACACGTGGGCCAAGAAGCTCTAGGCAATTCTCACGATCACGGTCGATCATGGTTCAACTCCATGTCGTGAAAGTTAAACCAATCATTTCTTTCATCAACATCACTATCTCTCTTTCATCGGTAGGCTTGCTTCACCGGTACGGCTCATCGGCTTATTAATGACTAAGCGGAGTCAGGAGTCGGAGAGGCATTGGATTAAGTTAGAAGTAACTAGAACGTTATTATAAAAAGGGGTATAATTAAATAAAGTCATTCGTACCCTACTATTTCAATCAAATACCGCTGGCAGATCCTGGTAATTATTATCTAAGTGGCACATCTGTCCTTTGCACCTCTCTATATGTATGTGCTTTATTTAGTATAGAAAGAGAAAGAGATTCGTCTTGAAAAATGCTTGGTCATTGGATTGAAGTGCGCGGTAGATTCTTCTGACCGAACCGCTCTTTCTTTCACCAAATATGCTCTTCCATTGATTATGTAAGTTCACTTTTTTTCAGGAAACCGCGATCAGGAAAACATGAAATAGGGCGCTAAGAAAAAAAAGTCTCTACCAACATGAAGCTCGTTGCCAGGATAGATCGAATGTAATAACGTATTGTTACAAGTTTCTCTTTTATTTCAGTCTTTAGAATCAGCCGATAATGGAGACAGAGAGATAGAAAGTGTGCAGTGAGGTGACCGAAGGGAGGACTCTTTTCACGAATCCAACTGACATATCGGATCTTGCCATTGCCAGGAGCATTGATGCCGAGAATGCCCTCTTTGCTGCAAGTGAATCAGAAGGGGTTCTTTTCGCCTAATCGGTTATTGTGCTAGAATCGATTGTGGAAGCTCAATGAAAATTATCGTAGTGTAGTTACAGTCAACACAGTAGCTGTAAGGTGAACTTTGTCCTTTATCTATATAATAGGCTGAAACTGCGCTGAATGATAAAGCCTTATTTCCATGACTTTCCGGACCAACCAACCGGCGATTTACGACAAGTCTCTCTTCATTTTTTTTGGGGGAGCAAAGCAGTAAAAGAATGAAGGAAAGGATAATGATTTATTTTTTTCTCAATGTATGGCAATCTATTATGAATTTATTTATTAAGAATGGAAAAAACGAAAGATCACCGTATGTCGATGAACAAGTAATTAATGTTCCAAAAGAGGAAATGATGAAACGTATAGCAGAGATTGTTAAAAAAGCTAGCGAGGATGACTAAACAGTCATTTAATTTAGTAAGGAGGGTGGGGATTATAGTGTTTTGGCGGAAACGCGACCGGATGTAGTCATGTTAGTTTTGCTTTTCTTGTGCATGACGAACCGGGTGAACAAAGTCACGATCAGAATGCAAGCAAGGTAGTTCGCTGGGTATGTCTTTTGATCCCAGGGGTGCTGGTTCGAGTCCAGCTCGTGACAAGACCTTTGTTTAATATCTCGGCGCCTCTTCTCCTTAGACGGATGACTCTCCCATGATCTGAGACAGCCTCTTTTTCCTAGTTAGGACATTACATTGGGAGGAGAGATTCACCCCGACAGGAGATCCCATCTCTCTTATGATTTCTCGAGTTACAGGGAAAGATCACGGCTGCATTTAGGAGTGAAAGCAGCCAATTCTTTCTTCTCTTATGAAATTCACGATCTCCCCTTGAGAACGCACAGAACAGTTACTAAATCATACCCTTTGGATGTTACATATCTGATACCTTTTGGTCCCTCACGGAACACTGGCTATATCATCTAGCCCCATGTCAACCAACCCAACTCCTCCTGCCGCTATGCATCCTATTGGGACGCTTCGAATTTTTGTTCTGCCAAGGTCTAATCGTTCTGACGTAGTCTAAGTCTTCGAGGGGAATGCCGACTGCCGAAGTTGAAGCTGAAACCGATGATGTTAACTGGCGATGCAGATTCCGAAGCCGTGGCAAAAAATCTTTCCCCTGTAGAAAGAAGTGTCTCCGAACAATCTCTGATGAGCTGACCCTATCTGAGGCTGTCGACTTAACTGCGCCGAATCTGGAGGTCTGCTTTGATCCGAGTCTTCCATGGCCTGATCGTGCTCATATTGATCCGGAGGAAAAAACCTGCCCCAAAGGCTATGCTCTGCCAAAGCGGTGCCCCTTAAATGTGCTCTCATCAGATAGAATTAAAGTAGTGAGAGTCTAGGTAAGCCCGGGGAGCTATGGGGGTCGGAGTGGTCTCTCTAGTCATACCAAGTAGCTATATGAATTAGGTTCATTTCCTTCTCGATTCAATCTTTAATTTCGTTTGATTTTTGGTAGAAAGCCTATGTCATGTCAGTAAAATATCTCTTTTGGAACAGAGCTTTAAGCCTTTAGCACATAAATAGCAATAGCAGTCAAATCATCCTTTTGATTTGAGCCCACTTCCATACTGATTGGAATAGCCAAAAATGCACCTTTCCCCGCTATCACTTTCTAGAATTCTTTCTGATACATGCTCCGAGAGGGTTAGCCCCGGCTATCAAGATGAGCTAAATGGTCACACCAGTGTACTATGCCAAAAGGAAATTTTAAAGATCTCGGTGGTCTTGTGAGTGGTTGAAAAACTACGATTGCAGTTTTCTTTAGGAAGTCCCATAGCAGTGAGGCTTAACAGACAAAGAAAACGGTGGATACTTCCACTAGTTGGGTAGAAGGTGACGACCCTAATGAATCGACTATGAAGGTGGCTGTTAGCTACATCAGCGCTCAAATTCTTTCATCGTCCCTGGCATCGATGATCAACCCCGGGCACATTTAGGTTTTGATCTTCGGCCATCCTGGTCCTCAGGACCCAACACAATATTATTCATTCTTATATATTTCCTTTAAAAGATGCAAAAGGTGTTGATACGTCCTATCCACATAGAAAGCTTACCCTCTTCCACGCATTACCGGTGGATGCTACAGCCGCTAACACTTTGGCTGCAGGAGGGGAATGGTTAAGTGAAACTCTCGACGTCTTGTTTGGTAAACGGGATGTTTACCCGGGCGCCGTAGTCTTGCCTAAGCGTTCGGTCGGAGATACCTTTGTATGGTATAGCAAGCAGTTTAGCTACTTGTATCGATTTGCCACAGTGTGGTTAGATACAATGCGATGGCAGCCGCGGCTTGGTAGGATGTTAATGAAGGTCGAGGGAGCAGGGAAGAAAAGGTTATTCCCTATTGACTCACCCTTGTATCAGGCCTCGGTACGGCCTATACATGATTGGGCCATGACGGTTTTGGCAAGGTTAAAAATGGATGGTACCTATAACCAGACCCAACCGTTGGAGTACCTTATAGGAAAGAAAAAATGATTTTCTTTTGATCTCAAGGCTGCTACCGATTCCTTACCAGTTATCCTGACGTCCTGTATGATTGCAGGGTTGTTCGGAAATCCCTTTGCAACTTCCTGGACGTTCATACTTTGTTCTGTAGTCTTTCAATTACCATATTTAGATAAAAAAGGCTATAGGTCATCGGTTGTGACGTTCACGAAGGTAGTTTACTTACTTAGTGCTTGCGCTAAGGGCTAGGGTTGCTTTCTCTGTTGGTTGAATTGGCCACTAGGTGGAATCAGACCTTCGGCTCTCGATTGCTGCTGGATTACCTATGTCGCTTGCGTTAAGCTTTCTTCGCTTTCAGTTCTCGGAGATGCACAGGTCGTGGATTCCAAAGCCTAACAAGCCAGGCCCTATAACACCATGCAAGAAGGACCTCATTGTCATGGAAGCCCTTTCCTTACTCCTCAATATAGTCTATGAGGACGTCCTTCTGACCCACTCTCATGGCTTTAGGAAGGGGAGAGGACCCATTACCTTCTTCGCGCATGTTGATAGTTGGGGGACAGTAGATCGATTTTTCAAAGCAGACATTGTTGGTTGTTTTGATAACATTGATCACACTCTTCTAAATAGAAGAATTGGTTTAGATATGGGTGAGAGCAGTGAGGGCTTTTGTAACTCAATTTTTCAGCTTTCTAAAAAACGGAAATAAGAGATAAAGAAGGTAAGACTTATGGCTCCTGTATAAAAGGGCAGCCCGTTGTATCCCGTCTTAATGAACAGCTTTCTTCACCAACTTGATGTGAAGGTGCAAGACTTTATGAGTAAAGAAGCGAGAATTAGGTATGTGCGCTACGCTGACGATATACTTTTTGCTATTAAGGAAGGAGCCAACTCAGAAACGGTAAGCCAAGGGTTCAAGCAATTCTTTAATGAGGTCTTGACTGAGCTCAAACTGGAAGCAACTAGTTTTGAGCTCGTTCGAGGAATAAGCAAGCCATGCTCTACCTTAGTTCTCGGAGTCCTAATATACGTCCGGACAGAAACTTGGAGTTAAGGGCAGCCATTAATAGGTTAAAAAACAAATTGTTTCAATCAATCGACAACGACATAAGGAAGATACAAGGCAAACGCGTAAAACACTTTGAGAGAGCGCTCCTTCCCCGAGTATTCCAGTATCTCGCTCTCTCAAAGTGTTGTTGCAATGCTAACGAGGTACTAGCTTTTCTACAGAATTCGTACATTCAAAAGTACAAGTTGTATCTTCAACTACATAAGAAGAAAAAGCCCAAGGGTAAAGGCGACACCGAAAACCTCCTCAACTTAAGAAGTATCAATACGCGTTTAAAGCATTTCCAACTATAATTGCGTAGGAAAGGAATTCATTGATTTCGAACAACAAAAAAAGGAGGTCCATGAGCACTAACTTTCTTCTCTTACCCTTTTTTTGGAAAGGAATGCTGCTATAAAGGAGGCGGAATTACAGTTCAGTTAAAGTATAATGGCAGGATAGCCGCCGCTAACTAAATTCACACAATTTTCGTATAGAAACAACAGCACCAGTACGGCTTTTAGAGGGCCCTCTCCTCTCTTCTATTACTTGTTTGAGTTCCCCCGTCTCCCATCCTCTTTTCAAGTCCCACTCTTTTCCCGGTTAACAACGGCGGACCCTCTTAGTTATGTTAAATAGAGTCCCATCTAAGGGAACAGAACTTTTTAGTATCAAAAAGTCACATGGCAACCTATGCCCAAATCACATTCTTTTTTATTTAAGTTATCTTCTTTTATAGTCTTTTCTTTATTGGCTTCATCCCGTCCGTCCCATTACATCTAGTGCGTGTCATACTTTTTGGGTATAAGCCCTTAGCGCAAGCACTAAGCAAGTAAACTACCTTTTTCGCTAAACCAACAAGGCATTCCATTGAATGAAGCCCACTTCCCTCCTAGAATAGAAAGCCGCTTTCGGGGGAGAACTCTTGCTCACAGGCTCCCTGAAACCAAGAGACGAGACAGAAGATGCATAAGATGCAGAGGATACTATGGATTCAGAGTGAGCCTCTATCCTAGAGAAGAGAGCACCTTCAACCGACAAAGCACTTATTTCCCGCTCTTCCTGCTTGGCCAAGATGTGTTAAACGGAGCCTTCTTTAAAAATGTCTCTAAAGGTGGATAATGGGACTACAGGTCTGCTGCTTTGACTTTTTCTTTTTAGGAGAATCAAAAAATGTCGGCGAAAAGTAAAAGGCGGAGAATCCCTCGAAAAAAAGGCGGCAAATCGCGCAGAAGCTCTTTATTACTTTTTGCTGCGCTTGAACTGCAAGAAGAATCCAGGGATATTGTGTACCTAAATTCCACTTAAGGACCAAGACAAGCGGAGCCCAGATCCTGTTGAGGCAGAGTAAGAGGTAGTTTAATTGCTCGACCATAGGGAGACGTAGTAAAATTGCTTACTTAGTGCTTGCACTAAGGAATGATTCGCGATTCCCAGATAGCAATAGCAATGCGGCTAAAGCGATGCTAAGCGCACAGACAGAGAAAAAAAGGGATTGATTTCGAACGGGATTCCCCAATTGCAATGGATTCGCGAGCAGAGCCAAGGAACTGATGTGTAGCATCGGGGCCGCGGGATCAAGCTTCGGGCTAGCTTAAGAGTGGTCGAGCTTGTTCTCACCCTATGAGAGAAGGATCGGGATTAGCTCATTCACTCCTAAACTCATTCAGCGTCTGGGGACGGATAAGAATTACAGAGGGGCGAGATACTTTCTATACTGGTTGTCGAAAAAAGAAGGAAAATCCTATCCCTGTAGGAGTGCTTGAAAGGATATTACTATGTGGTTGTCAAGCTCGTATCTCAGAGTAGAGGGTAACGAAGTCGCTCGACTGAAAGGAGAGGGTAACGAGACGGAAGATGTGATAGTTCGGGGTGTCAACTAGAGCAAGCTATCCCGCATGGAACGAGAAACTCACGCCCAGTAGAGCTATATGCGTTCAGAGCTGCAGCTTGCATAGAGCCGGTCTCCCATGAGCGTAAGATCCTATCGTCTATAGACATGACTCCACTTTAGAGGAAATAACATAGGGACAGACAAGCTCTTAGGGTAGGGTTAAAACTACTGAAATAGCCTGATCGTTATGTCTAAACTTCTTCCAGATTGAATGAGTTAATGAGATAATCCTTCTATGTCTCACACGGCAGATAACTCAGTTAGATAAAGGTAGTTTACTTGCTTAGTGCGAAACCCTGCCTGTCCCATGATAGAACGAATTGGGCAACCTTAGCAGCTTCTTCTTGTTTAGCGAGGAAAGCCTGTTACGAGTAAGTGGAGGGGCGCAGAAATAGCTAGAACTGAATGCGGAAAGTATGGGAAAACATCTCGTAATGTATTTAACCAGAAAATAGATTATGCTCCTGCGAAAGTATCTACTCGTTACGGAATCTTAGGTGTCAAAGTGTGGATTTCATATAAAAAAAAAAGGGACGTGCTATATCCGAAACGGACGAAATATAGTAAATATCGTAAAGGCAGATGTAGTAAGGGTTGCAAACCGGACGGTACACAACTTGGTTTTGGGAGATATGGCACTAAAAGTTGTAGAGCTGGTCGTCTTTCATATCGAGCCATTGAAGCAGCGCGTCGGGCTACAATCGGACAATTCCATCGTGCTATGAGCCGAAGAAATAGTAAGATATGGGTAAGAGTTCTCGCAGATCTCCCTATTACCGGGAAACCTACAGAAGTAAGAATGGGAAGGGGAAAAGGAAATCCTACGGGTTGGATCGCTCGTGTGTCCACGGGACAAATCCCATTTGAAATGGATGGTGTGAGTTTGTCAAATGCTCGACAAGCCGCTACATTAGCGGCGCATAAACCATGTTCGTCAACCAAGTTTGTTCAGTGGTCGTAACGTAATTGGTTAGCGGGGAAAACCGGGCCGGGATTCAAAAGAATTAGGCGAAGTGTTTGTTCCTGAACGACGGAAGTGGAAAGACACTAAGGGAGAGGGATATATTCCTTGATTTTAGTAATCGCCGAGATTGTACGACGAACCCTTTTGTTCCAGGTGTACGACCCTGATACGTTACGGTTTTGATCCGCCGGCCCGGTTTATAAAGTGATAGTAGTAAGAATAAATAAGAAAGATAAAAGCTCAGATTCAGGAAAGGAGGCTTTATGGGAGAAAGGAAGAAAAGTATGTATGTATCTGGGGGGTGGGGGTGGAAGGAATTGGCAGAATTCTTTTAGGTCCCAATGAGGGGGGACCGGGTCATGCGACGGATGCAAGCTAGACTTTTAAGTAAAAAATCCAAGATTTCATAGAAGAAGGAAAAATCGACGTGGTGGATGAACAGGAAGCTCCTAAGAACCCCAACGATAAAATGGGAGTTTTTAAGAACCCGCTCCCTAGTCACGCTCTGGTCTCAACATGCTGGGCCGAGGAAGTGTCCGATTTCCAACAGCCCCCTACCATCACTACAATTAAAGCTATTAATACTCTCTGGCTTTGTGAGGAAGATCCCTCCCACTGGATCATCATGACCCCTACGTTCCGGCTTTTCAAAAGGCGATCCGGAAGAAGAATTCAAAAAAGGGATAAGGCTGCAAGAAAGAACCTAGAGAGGAAGTTCCGCCGAAACGAAAGAAGAAGAGGAAATGCCGCTCAAAGGAGAAATGCTGCCGGAAGAAGAGGAAATAAGACTCGAGTCTCTGGAAATGTTTCAAGAGGGAGTTCCATGGGAAGAGGAAAATTCAGAAAAAGAGAAAGAAAAGAAGAAGATTGAATGGATTATCCCGAACCCGCCTCCGCCGCCGTCGCACGAACCATTTATGATGACCGCGTCTGGGTGGATTGTGGTGCTACCATTCCTTTAGGATACCGTTCGGCTTCAGTAAAAATTCTTCCCCTTTAGTTTTTATAGATATTGAGTTTGTACGGTAACTCAACTTTGAGTATGGAATTTACTTTGTTGGTTGAGTGGAGTTACGGTAGTTCAATCTATAAAGGAAGGACTGGAAAGGCAGACTCGATCCTTTCAGTCTCGAGGGATGGCTATTCCTGTTCTGACTGGCCGGGACTCAAACTCAAGGACCTGTTCTAAGGCTGGGAATTGAGCTCTTCAATGGCCTCCCTATGGCTGTTTTGAAGGTTCCTTTCCCCAGACCCCGGGGGGAGGAGCTGTAGAGAAGGCAACCGCCCTCGCCCGAGGGTAAAGAGCATCAATAGTGAGTTCTCTACTATATAAAGAGCTATAAAGAATCTAGAAGGGTCTTTTAAGAAGCCTTAAGGATAAAGAAAAAGAGAAGTAATAGGAGTCTAATAAGGATAGCTACGATAGAAGAGTTCCGACCAGAGATACAGTAACGAAGGAAACAAACTAGTTGTTTTTAAGCGATCTCGATCTCGCTTCCGCTCCGGGCAGTGAAGAGAGAAGACGGAAACGGATTCTCTCTTGCTTTCGTTCCTCTATCCGTGGTAAGAGTGAATCCCTTTCGGTATCCTCACTTGATCTAACCTAAGAACTTGATCAAAATAAGACTTCGGACCGGAATAACTTTACTTTATCATTCCTCCCCCCTGTAATGTAAAGTGTTTTTTCTCCTCGCTTCGTTCCTTTACCTGCTCAACCAAGATTTCTCTTCCTGTAAGAACAGATGCTAGCACTAATAACAGCTAAGTTGTCCAATCTGCTCATTAAGAGAAATGAATGCAAGTAGGTAAACAACAGGGAGTCCCTGACTTCAAGACACATGGTGAAGAGCACCGGTCAAGCTCACACACAAGAGGGAAGGAACGAAAGATTGATTGATCTGCTGCTAGTGCTTGTTGTTAAAGCAGCTTTCTGTTTTCTCTTAATGTTACAAGGTTGATCTAAAAATCGTAAGTATAGTTACGGTTGTTTCCCCTATGAGTTGAGCTAGAAGCAGTTAACAAGATTCTCAAGTTACTGTTTTTAATTCAGGGTAAATGTTCAGTGGCTATCTTCTCGACTGTCTGCTTTACGGAACGAACTCAAGTGTGATTGAAGTAGCGAGGTTCTGAAAGAAAGGGGCTCCTCCCCACAAAAGCTCTACTGAGCTGGGCACAGAAAGACTGTCTGTCTACTCTAAACTTCAAGATCATGAGAGGGAGTTCCGTTCTCATTCATTCGACTAGACTGAGCGAGAGATTGAGTGTGAACAGCTTCCTATCAGACTACTAGTTCAGTCAATAATCCTCGTTACTAGGCTCGGGCCCAGGTTCTCTGAGTAGACGGGTAGGGGCTTGCTCCGCTCCGTAGTCGAACACTTGGTGCGACCGGATGCTAGTGCGCTTATCTCACTCAATCTTTCTGACGTCTGGGTGCGAGAAGCAAAGGTTATGAAATAAAGGCACCGAAGGTGTGCAAGGTAGAAGGAAAGGTAAGACGAGACATCTACCGAACATCACTTCCAAGCTTCACATTGGGGAGATAAAGTGGATTTGTTCAAGCGTACAATGAACATGTGAATGAACATAGAATATTAGCACATGAATTCTAGGTAACCGTCTACTCTTTCTGTCTAGAGGACAGAGCCCCGAGCGCTAACCTAAAGGCCTAAGTGGAGGCATTCCTCTGCTAGTCCTACTCGTGCTTTCGCTTGTCTTTCCGGCCTCACTTGATCGGGCTGTATTTCCTGACCTGACTGACCTCTCGGGTTACCACTGGACTGTGAGGGCTGCTTACAGCTCCAAACCAAAGAGGAATCCTTTGGCCTGCAAGCCGATGCTTTGACTGCATTGACCACTTGGTGGGGCTGCTGCTTACCGAAGCCTCTTTGCTGACTTTTTCAATCTGGTTAAGGTCGACGAAAGCCCTTTCTTGTGTCTGACCTTTCTCCGATATCTGAACCACCTAAGCCAAAGCCATCGTGAGAAACAGTGGTGAAGCTGGGTTCTGAATGAAAACAGAGCGAGCAGGGAAGAAGAAGGAAGGGGAAGGAAGTGACATACTTCATGTACCCGCTGTTGTCTCCATAAGCGCTGGTGCTCTAATACTAATTACTAATAGGCATTCGCGGACTAATCTTGTACGCCTTTTAGGTTGTTGCGCCTTATCCGCCTCTTTGAGGTAATTACCAGTCTTAGTTATAGCAGTAGGAATGTGATCTTTGCCTTATCCGGATCTATCTACACTGTCTCAGCTCGTGCAAAGCGGTAACTATCTGAAGGAAGGGTACGGAGTTGATCCTCGCACCGAACTCTAAGCGCTAGTTGAACCTTCTTCGGTCTCTTTCAGCGGCGGGGACTCTCTTAAAGATGGTATTCGTTGCGCTTTCCTCTGACAGTTATGCCCCAAATGAGGGGGGGCAACCGCAAGGAGAGGAGGCTGGCGGTCAACCTCTCGGGGGCATGGGGCCGGCATCACCCCTGTGCGGCCCTTGGTTAACTGTCTCGTTTCCTCCCGTCATATTCATTATCGTTCCGTCAAAGATCCCGAAAGCGGCTAGAAAAAAAACCAAAAGGAGCCATCCTTCACGGGCTAAGCCCCTACTCAACAGGACTTTTCTCCCAAGAGAGAACCCCATTTTCGAAAGTAGGGACTGAAAAAAATCCATTGAGCCGAGTTTCAGACAAAGAAGATAGAAAAGACTGGACACTGTTGCTACAAAGAGGAAAGGCATCGCAGCCTTTGGCCCTATCTTAAGAAGCGATCGAAATAACTCTTGCATGTTCACAGCAGTTAAGTAAATCAGCTTCCACCACCACAACCTCAGCGGTCATGATGACAACATCCCCCGCAATTCAACTTGAGGGTTACCGGTCAAGGTATATTAAGGATTGGGCGAATAGTAAAGCTCGAGAATGCCGCTACCCCGTTTTTATTTGATAGGGGGGAGTATTGGCAGGGGGTTAAAACCGCCCTGGATGAAGCGACCTCTCAGGGGGAGTATAACCGCCTACTGGATTTCGAAAATAGGGATCTCCGGATTCGGGAGCAGAGGCATTCGTGCTATTGCCTTTTCGAACAGGTGCTTTCTGAGCATCCGTCCTTGGCGGAAAGAGCCCCCTACGATCCTAAAGAAGTCTTTTTTTATTTCGTTTCCGAGGCGCGGAACGGGCTGGACGCCCATCAGGAGTGGAGCCCTCGGGAAAAGGACTTCCGAGAACTAGAATTTTTAAGTGGACTTCAAAAAGGCCTCCGAGAAAGGGGCGCCAACTCACTAGTTTTAGCTCGGATTCTGCGGCTATAATAACATCATAGCCGATCCAATTCAATAGCTTAGGTTCGATCCACTAGCAGACAAAGAATTATGTAAGAAAGAGAGGCGTGATGTATCGCGCAGTCTCCCAGCATCAATTGCAAGTGATATGTGTGTGCCCCCCGTTGTTGAAGTCTCTTGCGGGTATTGTTTGATCTCTGGCTGTGACTCCTTCTTTCTCCCACGCTTTCCGTTGGTCAACAACCAACCACAACTCACTATAATTCTTCACTAATCCTACAGGCTTGACGGAGTTAAGCTGTCTGGAGGGAATTTTTTTGTATCAATCTATATCTATATGTTTAGACGAATCCTTTCGTTTGATGAACCCTATCTTCAATCAAGTTCCAGCGACAATATCGCTTTTCTTGAGTCCCTTTTGAATGATTTGACCATAAGCGGAGTACAAGGTGAAGCCTATACAGAGGCTCTGGAGCTAGCGGGGCTGGTCCCCAGCCCACTTGAGCAATTTGCCATTCTCCCATTGATTCCTATGAATATAGGAAACTTGTATTTCTCATTCACAAATCCTTCTTTGTTTATGCTGCTAACTCTCAGTTTGGTCCTACTTCTGGTTCATTTTGTTACTAAAAACGGAGGAGGAAACTCAGTACCAAATGCTTGGCAATCCTCGGTAGAGCTTATTTATGATTTCGTGCTGAACCTGGTAAACGAACAAATAGGTGGTCTTTCCGGAAATGTTAAACAAAAGTTTTTCCCTCGCATCTCGGTCACTTTTACTTTTTTGTTATTTCGTAATCCCCAGGGTATGATACCTTATAGCTTCACAGTTACAAGTCATTTTCTCATTACTTTGGGTCTCTCATTTTCTATTTTTATTGGCATTACTATAGTGGGATTTCAAAGAAATGGGCTTCATTTTTTAAGCATCTCATTACCCGCAGGAGTCCCACTGCCGTTAGCACCCTTTTTAGTACTCCTTGAGCTAATTCCTCATTGTTTTCGCGCATTAAGCTCAGGAATACGTTTATTTGCTAATATGATGGCCGGTCATAGTTCAGTAAAGATTTTAAGTGGGTTCGCTTGGACTATGCTATGTATGAATGATCTTTTATTTTTTATAGGAGATCCTGGTCCTTTATTTATAGTTCTTGCATTAACCGGTCCGGAATTAGGTGTAGCTATATCACAAGCTCATGTTTCTACGATCTCAATCTGTATTTACTTGAATGATGCTACAAATCTCCATCAAAGCGGTTATTTATTTATAATTGAACAAAAGCGAGGTTCTGAAAGAAAGAAGGTCCATTTTTCCACGTAGTTCGTCGGTCAAACCAACGATTCTCTTCTCAAAGTAATAGAGAGATCTTTTTCTAGTTAGACTTCTATCAATGCAATGAAAGAACCATCCCTTCCTATTTGTTTGTCCTGTCAGATAGAAAAAAAGAAATTTTAAGCCCTTCTTTACCACTTTAGGGGGTGGGGGTGAAGGGGGGGTTTACATACAACCGAGGCAAAGTGGTTTATGAATGAAGGGATCGAAGAGATTATGGCGGATCTTCCAAATGGGTCTCTTCTTTTTTTTATCATTCCCTTCGCTATAATTTTTTCTTTAATTAGAGTGGGGCGTATACCTCAATTAAATCTTGAGACGACTCCCACTCTAGTTTTGGATACACTAAGGGATCACATCAGTTTTCAGCTAGAAACTTTATTACAGCTGTTTTATGGCGAAGAGTTTCGATTGCCCGAGGAATTAGGCATCGAAACCATTGGGGAGCATATCTACGGAGGTATTAACGACTTAACAACCTTACAAGAAATCCTCCTGGATCTATTAAATCAGGGGATACAAAGCCCCCATTTTCACCAAGCCATCCATTTGGTTATTCAGCATGGGGTGTAATCCCTATGTTCATTATTATATCCGTAAGCAACTTAGTGCAACATGGCAAATTTCATCGAAAGGAATCAGCAAAGAAAAGAAAAAGTCGATACAGGTCATTTGAAAAGCAAGAAAGTAGCACACTAGTAAAGGCACTCGATTAGCCGGCAAAAGCCCTCTCCTTAATGATGTTCTTAGCTTTTTAAAAAGGAATTTTTAGAGGTTGGATCAATAGCAATAGTAGACACGCCCAGATCCTTTGCGCTTGAACGTGGTGAGGAAGGAAGATGCCCACTCCTGTTTTTGCGGCGTAACGACTGGTGCGAGTCACACATACTACCTACGAGTCTCATTCTCTCGCATTCGTCCTTACCTGTGTTCTATTCTATTGATCCAGTTTAGGCAGCTTTCAGTCTCTATAAACAAAATGGAATATCTTTTCCACAAGGTTTAGAATCCTAAATGCCATCTTTGGCTGTTCTGGCTGTGAACGAATTCCCTATTTCGTAATAGAAAGGGACTTATTCAACATATGGCTATGAATCAATACCCGGATAAGCCCTTTTTAGCTGTAAGGTATTAAGGGCAATGCTAGTATGGGACTTCTTATCCCTATTGGAGAGAAAAGAATAGGCAAGCTGCTTGGGGCTCCCTGGGTTTGCTAGATTGGACACAGATATTATACCGTGGGGCACGAAATCCTTATTCCTTATCATTAATAGCCTAAAATGTTATTAGCTTATTCAATTCCCTAGGAATTAGTCATAGCGGGCATATCTCCATCTCCTAGTTATAGTTCGAGGAGAAAGGAAGAAGGAGCAGCTATTGAAAAAAGGAAAATATCATCCCAAGAGTGCGAAAGACGGCTATTCATCAGGCAAGGAGCGCTTCCTCTAGAGAATCTGGAATATGTCCGAACGGATTTCCCCGATACCGGAGCAGCTAAAGTAAGTAAAACTCTCCGAGGAGGTTTAATCAATAGGAATAGGCAGATAATGCCCAATAGGGTCTTTGGCCGTTTTATCATCTATAGAATAAGCTGTTTTCGAATAAGCTGGAATCGGTTGTTCAAAAAGGGATTGCACTCAGGCTGGATCACTGACTGGATGTCCGAGGGTAAGGTAAGCGTGTGGAATAAAGATAAAAGGCTTTTCGCTTAATGTTATTTGCTGCTGCCGCATAAGATGAATGGGAAGCTAATTAAGCTATTATTCTTTCCTTTCCGCGACATGAAAGCTAAGATGTGAGTCTTGCAGCTATTATCTTTTTTAGTGCAAGTTCCGCTTAAGAATCTTATTGACAAGTCTTCTTCCAGCGGATGAAGTCAGGATAACAGCTATTTGACATGAAGTACAGCATTGCGATAAAGTCTATATAGAATAGAAAGAAAACCTTTGGGGCGAAGAAAGAATGAAGCGACTGAGTCTGCTCCTGATTCTAGCGAAAGTTCCTCGAGGATAGGAAAACTTCCCCGAAGGCAAGGCGGGAAGGTGAGCCTACTAAAGGGAAAGGAGGCGCTGAGGCGACAACCCCATAAAGGAAGGGCACCGCTCAAACTGTCTAAGGCTTAGCGATTAGAGAAGCGAAGCAGGCTTACTGAGAGAAAGATATAAATAGAAAGGCAAAGAGATAGGCAAGCGATAAAGCGCATAGCAGCACATAAAAACAAAGACCTTCACGCGACGACCACGCCCGACGGGAGATGGGTGTGTGTTTGCAAGGTAACAGGCTATGACACCGATCAAGCTTAAGAATTTGTGCTGGAGGGCGGAGGCTGTAGTTCCAACTCCAACGTCTGAAGAAAGATTCGAAAATACAGACGCAGACGCCTAACCAAGAGATTCTGTTTCCCCCGAACTAACGGATTCAATTTATCTAGAATATTAAGCGACGAGGCCAGAGGATTCCGCATCTAAAGACAAAGACACAGAATATGACGGTGGGTTACGGTCAATAGTTTTTAAAAATCTTAAGACTTAATATTAGTAGAAAGAATAAAGCCCCGTGCTTTGTCACAGGGCCGAGAAGGAAGAACAATACGACAGAACAATCCCCTTACCAAAGAAGCGCTAGCGTATAGCGCGCTGCGAGGATTGCGCTTGCTGCAAAGGAAAGGTAACCTATCGTCTCATACTAAGACCTAGCCTAGCCACCGCCTTCTCTTATCTTCCCTTTCGACGTAGCTTTCGAAGCAGGACGAGAAGGGGTAAAAATCGGGAAAAAAACACATAGGATGCTTGAATGCTTTTGTTGAGCCGAATGTGGGATTGATCCATTCTATTCGCTAATTCGGCCATTTAACAAAGAAAGACGGACTATCCTGCTTTCACTGATAGCTATTGCGAATCAAAAGAGAGGAAACCCTTGTTCACTCAGAGTTCTTTCTGAAACAGAATCGAATTACCCTACTCACCTAACCCACCAAGACCGGATAAGCAGCTAACAAGAGGCTAGCAGCCCTTATCAATAGCAGCGGAGTCACGAAAATACCCCTTTTAAAGCGCTGATTCACTAGCAGTCTTCCAATTCGACTGAATAAGTCTTTTTGTGGTTAAGCTGGGGCCAGGGTCAAAAGTTTTTCCATCTCCGGGGATCAGATCAGGCAGAGCCTCTACGCTTTCTTCCTTTGCTAAAGCTACCGGGTCTTCATTTTTTAAAAATGCATTTACCTTTCTCCCCTGGGAGGAGAACCTGAATCTAGCGAGGGTGTCCTCGTAAAGTAATGAAGTTCAGTATCCATATTATAATACCGAGTGCCAGAAGGCAGATGAGCTAATCGTAGCCCTCGTCTCGTAAGGCCAAGAGTTCTGCCATTCCTCTCTGTCAACTCGAAGTCTAAGGCAAGGAACTTTCTATATTAAAGAGGGTATTCCAGGCCAGGCACCTTTCCTCATTTAAAAGCGCAATCACAACTGTCGAAGCGAGTGCTCTACTATCTCCGCTACGATAAGATGGATGGGCTTCATCCAATAGCAAAAATAGTAAAATAAGATGACATAGAAGGAAAGCTGGAGGGGAGATTCATTTAATCAGTAGTTAAGATAGCCACACCCACGGACATCAGGAAGTTAATCAGTAGCTTTGAGACTGGAGCTAGTGGCATAGATTTACTTTTCATCTTTCGAGCCCAAGCCCCTTCATTCTAATAATAATGAAGCCGGTAGGCCCAATCCGCTTATCATTTCTCAGAACAGCGGCCTACCGCTGACTGACTTTATTTCCATAGGAGATCCGGTTGCTTTCCAATACGAGTGGCAAATGCGTGCACCTCTTTCAGAGCCTCTTTGAAAGCCTTGCTTGGGCCTTCCCTGATGCCCAGAGTCTTATCTCTGATGGTCTCATTGAGGATGTCATTCTCTTGTAGAGTAACAACACCTCTTCTCGCTGCAGGTTGGTCAATACCTGCAGCGAACACAAGGAACTGTTGTCCAGAGATCCCGCCCAAAAGAGTTATGGGTTTACCAAACTCTGTTTGGGTACCAAGTATTGGGACCTGGTAATCTAGACCCTTCTCTGCGACTAGATCATATAATCTCCATAGCTGTCCAAAACGGACTACTACTGGATCCTCTCGAGTTGCTTTCCAGCGACTAGAGACGATAGGCGCATTGAAGAATTCTTCGATCGAGACTGCCGGATCAATAGCCGTCGTCAAGTACCACTTGACGTACTTAAGCCATAGATTAATCTACCCACGCATCACAGTAATCTCAGACAGTACCTGCTGACACTCATCTTCATAGAGGTCAGTAGGCACTGTCTTAAGATCTGTAGGCTTATAAGCCTTCCGCAGGCGATCTATAAGAAAGCCTCGGAGATACGGATTAAGTGGACGACCGCGGCCAAGACGACAAATATCCTAATGGCTGACCTACAGCGAAATTCACTACAGGTCGGCCCTTGGCAAAAGGATATTATACAGGAACACCAGTATTCGGAGGACGCTCAATCTGGTTTGTAACCACATGAGGGTCCGATGGATGAACAGGTGACCTGCAGAACGGTACCTTAAATAACGATAAGGAGAGGATAGAGGTAACAAAACCTTCAACCTCCCTACCGAAAAGGACCGCTAAGACGTCTCCTTGTAGATATAAGGGCCACCTATCGTGGCAGATTTAAAATCATAAGATGAGACATGTTCCGCTCCAACCAAACGGTCCAAGGGTGAGACTTTATTATAAGTCCCATCCATGGGCAAAGTTGATAAAGCTTTCATTAACCAATCATGAAGAGGCTTTAGCAACCGTTGGTTGACGTAGTTGCCAATGGCAAATATCCGACGTTTACCAGCACCTGAATCGGTGGACTGGGCTAGTCTCCCGGGAGAGCCAAAGCTAGGGATTCCTTATGCCCTATTTTCTTCGACCTGGGATTGGCAAAGAGGGTAAGAATCCCTCATTGACCAAAGAGATATATCTCTATTTCCTGGGTCTAGGGCATATCGAATGAAAGGTGACCAGAGAGGGTAACCGAAACCTATAGGATATGCATCTATATCGTTAGATACAAAATGCAGTTCATAGGCAAGGAACCACTCTATTTCACTTTTTATATTGAGAAAGATCCCTTTCTTATCCTTTCGCGCTTGCCCTCTATCAGAAGGTATAGCCTTCCAAGTGGGTTCCCATGTAATCCCTTGACACATAGGGATGGTTAGCGCACTCTTCCAGTACCGCGAGATCAGTTTAGGGACATGACTCATGAAATCGTCAATAACAGATTCCATTTTGTCATAGTCCTTAAATGGTGATGTGATAGACCTTAGAATCGAGTGATCAACCTTCTTTGCAAGGCGGACAACTCGACACAAGGAAAAGTAATAAAAAGATATCTTTACTAACACATCAGCGCGACCATCCCTTTTGAGGATTAATTTCCTGTGAAAGGATGGTATAATCCGCGGTAACCCAGAGCCGGTTAAGGAAACTGGCACAGGTAAGAATCCCTTAGGTTGAGGGACCCCTGCATACGCTTTCTGTAAGCAGACTGCTGCTTGTTTTAGATAAAGAGCAGCAAACAAACAAGGGTCCGGATTTCTTCCTAAGCCTTATCACCTGTTTGGCTACGAGGTGAGCTCCAATACATAGCTCCTTGGTCAGACCATCAGTCACAACTAGTTGGACCTTCTTAAGGATTCCAACTAGCAGTGCAAGATCTTCCAGAATCTTGTACCACTTGATGGTCCTCAAGGACAGAAGTTTTTCAAACAGACAACGAGTAGTAGTCATAAGAATTTTATATTATGGTTCCTACTCCAGGTGCGACCTGGGACAGTTATAGCATACGCCAACGTTTACTATAATCCGTTGGGCTAGCTTCCCCGTCACCGCCCATCCAAGATTATCCTCAAGGATTTCTCTTGGTGACACTACAAGTGTCAGTCTGAATAAACATTCTGCCTTGGGAACACCAAGACTCGCCTAAACGGCACCATGTTTCAGGTGTCGTGGGGGGGTACCTAAGCAACCTAACTAGGACTCCATGTGTCTTAGAGTAAGGTTAATCAAGACATATAAGCAGAGACCCTTCCGAAGAAAGGAAGCTGCATACCGTCGTGATCGCCTTCGGGCGACCTCATGACTGTAAAACAAGTTTGACAATCATTGGCCGCTAGGGTGGTCAAACCCTACACCAACAGGATTTCTCCTGTCGATGCCCCATCTTAATACTAGAAAGAGACTTTCAGCTTTCACTCTTGGGACTGTGACCATTTGCGCTTATTTAGTGTTCGTATTGCTTGGTCTCGGCTGTTACGTTCTTATAGATCAAGTCGGAGATTTTTCTTATAGTCTCTCGCTTGGCTTCTTCTCACGAATTGGATTCGAACCAATATCGACGCTACTTTCCCTTTAGTAGATCGTGAGGGGGGGTTCCACCCTACTGTCCAGGTAGAGTGGAATTAAGCTAGGCGCCCCTCCCACCTTTCGGTGAGATATTTTGCCTTAGCACCTGAGCAGAGCACGTCAGTCTTTCCAATCTACTCAGTCCAATTGCAAGACACAGATTCTCCCCCACACTCACCAGTAGACTAGCCAAGGAGGAGGGGGAGGGGGCGCCTCCTCGACAACGGGAGGTTGAACCACTTCATTTATGAAATCCGCTGCGCTGGACGAGGCTCCGTCGCACGCAGCTATCTCACAGAATAGCCCCATACCTATCACGAAAAAGAGAACTCTTTTTTTTCCTATAGTAGTTCCACCATAAACAATCCTTCGCAGGACTCGAGAAGTAAACAGCGAGTGAGGGATTCATTCCTTTTGATTCAATCGACCTTCGAAGAAGATTGAGATGGGGGGCTACCATTCTAGATTCGACCATAGACAAAAATTACATCCTACTATACTATAGGGGGCTTAAACTATTAGACATTAAAGGTTGGGGGTTAACTCACATCAAAAAAGAGGAGCGGCGAAGCAGAATTGTTTTGGGTTTTCCCTCGCCGCTACCGTATATCTCCGCGGTAAGATGCGATCCGAAAGGAACCGAATTCGAAACATTGGATATGCCAATGATTCGGGAGGGGGATTGGTTGTGCGTGCTGACCTCCCCCCCTTTGCATTAGTTTCTGTCTTCTGCTTCTGTTGCTGTTGTTTGGGACGGTTACATGAGATCATCCGATCTCAATGTTGCGTGCGAAATGCATTTCATGATCCGCGTTGTACGAAATTTTTCTCCGTCGGGAACAGCTTTTTTCTTCCTATGTCCGAGACCTTGCTTTCCGCTATGCTATATAGGTGTGCTACAATCGCATTGCATGAGAGAGGGCATCGTAAGTAGCATGCGGAGGAGCTAAGATACGCCCCATCTTACTAATAATAATGAAGGGCTGAAGAAACACACTCTTTTTTTGGGTAGACCCTTCCCAGGCAGAACCAATTCCTTAGTGGCTCGCTAGCCGGCCATGGCTATCCTTTAGTTAGTGCTGGACCGCTTCACCGCTTCAAAAAGTATGTCTTCCTGTAGCCGCCATTTACTTGACTAACCAACCTGAGCTATCGTAAGGTAACCATAGGTTGACTGCCGAAGGGTCTCGGTTCTTACCAAGCGAAGCGATCTTTGGTTGCAGCGTGAAGGGGTCTCAAGCAAGTGCTCATTGGTGAAAAGACCGGCAGCAACGACGGATCTCTCTTATTCTTATTGGCAACAGCAACCGACCCCGAATCAATTAGGGTCCTTTTCTGCTGATTGACACTGATCGTTGCGCCGCTCGGCCGGCGCTTCTCCCCCTATCAGGTAAGGCGGTATCGATCGATTTCTCCGTCCCATTCATGGAGGGTACCCTGAGCCCTTACTCTACCATTATTATAGGGGTATGGGATGAAGGAGTCTCTATTGCGAATCATATAGCAATTTAGCTGTTACTGTACTGAACTTTTAGGTGAGGTGATAAGGGTTACCTTTGAATAGTTAAGATGGGCTGGAAGGACTCGTCCAGAGCAGAAATCGAATATACAGATGGAATGGTTCATCAACATGCCTTGGGAGCATGAGAGCGGGACCCTTTGGTAAACAAAGAATCCTTAATTGTATTGTAGGGCTAACCCACCCCCCCAAAAAAAGGATAGAGTCAAAGGTTCTTCCAATCTTTCGTATTTGGATATGACTAGAAATCTGTAACCTTTATCCCAATGGATGCAACCTAATTCAATTACCCTCCCACTGTAAACTATTCCTACCTAGAGATAGAACCTATGGGAGAAAGAATGGTTAATAGAAGGACTGCAACGGCTACTAGACCAAATTACCCCGAGACTGCTACGACATCGAAAGCAACTTCAACTCGCTCGAAGGCTTGAGGAGATGGTTAGACTTCTACTTAAATGATATGCGCTACGGTAAATTGTACTGTAAATGCCATCGAAGGAAACTGGCCTGGAAAAGAACTGGCTTTGACTTCCAAAGAGGTTGGGGTTAGACTCCTTTAGGGAGAATATATAGAACGTGAACGTTAGCTCGAAGGCAAGTCAAGAAGGAACGGAGAGTTTCAAATTCAAATAAAAACCTGGCATCCGACGATTATTTTATTTTATAGCAGACTTTCTTTTGTGCCAAAGGGAGTTAGAATGCGCTTTGGTTCACAGGTTGGGTGGTCTATCCCTATCTAGGTAGGCTTTTCGGCATTGATTAGGTACGAGCGAGAGTCTGATTAAGATTCTGCTGGAACTGCGCTCTCTATTAAGAGCAGAGAAGACTTCGAACTTCAGAGATAAAAAGAATAGTCTAGTGTGTAGTTCCTTTGTGCCCAGAGGACTTGAAAGAGCTTCGGATTCTAGTGATCCTCAATTCAAAGTCGTCATTCGCTTGACCGAGGGCTCGTTGGTCTTGGTTTATATTCCAGACATGACGAAAGAGGATGTTGTTGATCCACTCGCTTCAACTTAAAGAGAGCGCTTTCTCACCTGCCTCTTTCCCGGCTTCCCTATCTGATGATTAGGATGATGCCTGAACTGGAACTGGTTTCATCCCTACTAGTCACCGATGTTGGTGCCTTTTCATATCCTAATTCGTACTCACAAGCCCATGAAAGGGAAGGGAATCACGTTAGAGATAGCGAGAGCACAGAGACTTTTTGTGCTGGAGTTGGACTAAAAGGAGTAAGGATGGATATTAGGACTCAGAGCATAGCTTAAGGAAGGAAGCTGAGGGAGTTCTGTGGTGAAGGACTACGCGCTGCTAATTTCCATCTTTGCACAAGTGTCTGTTGATGATGGAATTCAGCCCAAAACATCCATGTCAGATCTAGCAAAGCTGAAACCTGTGACGGGAGCACCTTCTTGCTGCTGAGGATCATAATTGGCCGGAGGCGCAGCCTTGTTATAAGCGGGTCTGGGCGGAGCTTCCGCTGGGTTTTGCGGTTGCGATTGGGTAGGAGGTTTTTGAGTGGGTTGGGGCCCCCTGGATGGCTTGCTGATTCCGGGTGCTCCGTTGTCTCAGTGCATTCTGCTGTGCTTGAACCGCATTAATTGGATCCGGAGTGATGGTAACCTCTTGAATTGGCTGCTGGGTCCTTAGGGTATTCTTCGGCTTGCCTTCTCCCCCATTAGAACTGTTCCTGAGGAAAGTGATAGACCCGTCTTTTATACTCCTCTGCATGCGGGCAGCTCGTTCAAACAGTTGAGGGAATTTTCGGCAATCTCCTAGCACCATCGCTTCCTTGATGGGCCCATGCAGGTTATCGATAACCATCTGTACTGCATCTTCCTCTTATATGTTTCATTTTGCTTTAGCTGCTAAATTCCTCCATCGGTTAACAAAGGTAATGAATTCAAAACCGGGCTGAATTTTTTCATTCACCAAATCACAAAGATTGGGGGATGTTCCACCTGGTGGAACTACTGGCTGGTGAATCTGTCAATCACATCGTCAAAACTACGTAGAGCATCAAGGGGGAGAATAGAGTTCTACTTGAGTGCTTCCCCTTCTAATGACTTATGATAAAGGTGGAAAAATAACCCAGACTGGGAATCAAGGCCTCGGCAATCCCCACAGAAGGACAGCAAGTGATGATATGAAATACCATTGTATTTACTAAACTTCGGTCTCTTGAACCCTTCCGGCAGAGCTACATCTGGATGTCGGCAAAAATCCTTGAATCTCAGTTTCCTCCCGTATTGGTCTGCTCTACTGCAGCTTATATCATTGCCTCAATCTCCATCTTTCCGAGAGGCTTCTCCATGGGGACCACAGAGGGAGAGAGAGGACTCGGAGGACGCACGACGCACCAGGAAAAGCTTCGGATGTCTCTAGTCAACGTGAAGCTGGGCGTACAAAAACAAGTAAATAAAGGCAAAACACCTAGAAAACCGAACACCCCGAAAAAAAGGGGGAATTTGATCAAACAAAGTATGTGCAGTATGTGATCGGAGGAAGGAATAGAAAGACTCCTAGTAATCTTCAACAACAAGGACAAACACAAGGTACAGAGACAGAGAGAGAGGCGCGACAGCCGCAAGGCACTTTTGCTTTGCTTTGATTTGATTGTATGGGGAGATGGGCTTGCGTATTAGTTGGGTTTGCTTCTACCGAGGCAATGTTCAGGAAATTAGGTTTCTCTAAAAGAGCAACCGGCTTAACCGGCTGAGCACGAGGTCCCACATTGTCTCCATCAGCGGCTAGGAAAAAGTCTTTGACTCTTCTTCTAGTTAACCACTGCTTTAGACTATTCCTACTATTCATAGTTCTCAATCTTACTTTTCTCGTCCAAGTCTTATATAGTATTGTCTTAAATAGTAAGTATATAAAGAAAGAATAAAGTAAAGCTTTCCTAAAGGGAAAGGAGTGAATGATTTGAATACTTCTTCCTCTTTCCCCTCTTCTCAAGCTCTTACTGGCGCAGATAAAGTCTTTCTTACGGCCAGACGACTTAAACACAGCGCTCTGATCTCCGACCTCCAAGGACCCAAGCAAAGGATTGACTTCGCTAACCTCAGCTTAACCGAAGTCAATATTCTAACAGAACTGGAAAGGGCATACCTTGAATACAGATCAAGATTCACTCATGCACTCTGGAACTGACTTAGGAAAGCTAGCCTTAGCCCAAAAATAAAGGAAGGCAGCCGAAAGCCCTACAAAGAATATCGCTTATGAACAGGCCCAGGGGTTGTCAGTTGAGAAGGAAGTCTTTATTGAATTGATCATAGAAAAAAAAGGATAGAAATTGAATCGTAAGTCGGAAGATCAGATGAGCGGAGAATCGGGTTCTGCTAAGCAGAAAAGCCTTCTCTAACGGGTCGATTCGAAATTGGAATGGAGTTTGAGGCTAGTGGAGCAAGCATGAATAAGAAAAGGAAAAAGCCAAAATGAGTGGAAAGAAATTCAAAGCTAAGCCACCACCACCGAATAGAACCGACGAGTAATATCCTGTCCTTCCCTACCTACTGTATTCAAGCGAACAAGTGTGTTAAGCGAATCACTTTCCGCCAGTGGTACGCACTACATGAAATCAATGCCCAGACCACTATGTGCGTAATCTATATATCTATCCTTATTGATTTCTTTCGCCTATGGAGTGTTAGGGTATTGCGAAGCTTCTCACTGGAATAGACTCGAGATTAAGCACAAGAGACGCTTGGGCCTATCACAGACAGGCTCGCAAGCTTAACACGATGAGAAGGTTCCCCACTTAACCCGAGTTTTCGGGTAGAGTAGTGGTCGCCATGCGCCCATCGGTTATAGCCGCTCGCTAGTTGGGGGCAGGAGACAGCCTTTAAGAGAAAGAAGGTCTACTGGCCCGGTACGGTGTGGTTTTGTTGGATTTCTCCGTCCGCGTACTTTCACTGGCCCTTTGAATCGATCCTGAAAGACTCCCCCATAAAGAGAAGGTTATCCGCTTATCCGCTGTTTAAGCTCGAAATCTGAACTTTCACAACCACCAACAGGAAGACAAGTCAGTCAGTATGGGATCAAAAAAAGTCTTTTTCTGGTCAAGTTCCAGCTCTAGATAGGGAAGGACGACGAAAAGCACGAGTTTACTTTGAGGTAAAAAAGCCGACGGTGCCTAATCTCCTCGGATATCATCGGTCATCGTTCTCATCGATGCGATGACCAGACATGTCACACCATCCCTCGCTGCCCTAACTCACCAATCCCTAGCATCTGCCTAAGTGGTATCCTATCACGGAGGCTAGTAAGTAGGCTTTTCTCATATTTGTCACTCTCCACCCAGTATATCCTCCGATGGAAGGGGTACTATCCAATTGTCAGTAGCTTGATTACTGTCTGGCCTTTATCCCTTGCTCATAAAAAACGGATATGGGAAAGGTTGGTGAAAGTGTAAACTAGTGACCTCGGAAGATAGGTGGGCCATATCCAGTCCAGAATGCATTAGACTAACTGCATTGGTACCGAAACATCTGATCAGGCCGTCTGGGGTATATGATATGACAGGTCGTTGTACTAATGATCGGTAGGTGGGACTGATACCTAACTCGGGTATCTATCCCTGTGGAGGGCCCCCATTCAATGATCAGATATGTCCATGGGATTAGGTATGAAATGGGCCATACCAACTTGTTGCTTGAACAAGTCCTAGTGGTAGGGCTCCTCATATGGTTAGCCTCCCTGACCCGTAGCGTAGATTGTGGAATGGGATTGGGAATCTATTATAGTATTAACCGAATTTCGGAGGGGGTTCCAATTCATATCCGAGCGTTGGTGCACTTCCCATCTGTTCCCGGGCTTTGACGTAAGGCCTGTAGACCGAGCCTCATATCCCTGACTTCAGAGTCCTACGGTCTTCTTTCTTCTCCCTAATTCTCTGTGAGAACGAATCTTAACCCTTGGTCTTTTTCTTCCTCCTGACTCTCACTTGGAAGCAAGAGATGAAGACGTAAGCCTTCCTTATGATCGATCACCCTTTCCCGCTGGTCCAGTCAGTTTTTCTTTCTTCACTTCCTTCCGCTTAGCCGATAGTGGGCACTCTAATAATTTTTTAAGTAGGCATCTATGAAATCACTAGGGCTGCCTCTTTTCAGCTCTTTCTTAGGCTCTCTCGAGTGGGTTTGCACTCTGTTATGCTCTTAGTTTATCTTCTCTTGGCTTCTTTCTATGGATTAATCCTTGTTCTACGCTCATGCTCTTTCCATGAGGAAGACTTGCCCTTGATGATGGAACAACGGCTACCTCGGTCTCCTATAGCTAAACCATCCTAAAGAGCCAGCCAAAGGACCCGCATGCTCGGATCTTGTATCAGGATTAGCTTCTATAGGAATATATATATAATAGGGAGAAGCTCTTGCGGAAATATTGCCAGAAAGGCGGGTGGTGGGAAGGATAGACTATATATAGTAGATCCGACTTCCTCGACTGAAAGGTGAGCTACGGGGTCCAGGTTAGTTGATCTATTAAGAAGGTGAAAGAGCTTCCCTGGGCTTACAGCTCGTGAAGTGAGTCCGCTTTTTATAACCCTTAATGCCTTCTAACGCATTCTACTAATCTTCGACCACCCTACAGTTAACAACAAGGAGAAAGGCAAAGGCTTTGATTCCTGAACCTCCCATTGTGCCATCCTGCTCTCCAAACTACAAAGAGAAGACAGCTCCCATGCTTTCATAGACATCAAGAACAGCAGATAATATCCGCCTTAATCTTTATATAGGTTGCCCCTCTTCTTCTCTCCTAGCTATCAGAATAGGAATCGCTATTCGTGGAAGAAAACCGGACTCTCTCTTATGGATTTGTATGGCTTTGCCTGCCGCCTTTCACCCGCTTCTCTAAGGAAAAAGTCTAATGTCATGTTGATGCCATCAGAATCTAAAGGATTGATCGAAATAAGGGCCCGTAGGCAAAAAAGTCTTCCCTCGGCTCGGTAGCTAGTTTGGTGATGGCAATGAGCATCCTTCCCGCCGACCACTTATAAAGACTGTCTCTAGAGAAGCTCCAAAGCAGGATAAGAGAGCCAGTAACAAGCAGAACAAAGACGCGCCGCCACGCGGGCGGGCAGAGCTAAGGGAAGAGAACAGCTACTACAGCTGAGAATCGCCCTAACCTTAGCGAAAGCACTTGATTTCGCCCTTCCTTGATCAAAGACTTTCAAGCTCTCTTCTATAGGAAGGAATAACTATCGATGTAGGATCTCTTTCAAGTAAAGTACAATATCGACTTTCATTCCACTTTATCAAACTAGAGTAAGGTAGCGAAGTAAAATATGCATTAGAGAGTCGAATATGCAAGAAAGCCAATAGGCGCTCGTGATCTTCCTTGATTTCAGGAATGAGTAGATACTATACCTGTAACAACTCTCTTCAAATAGGCTTTCTTTGAAGGCGTAGGTGTCTTTTCATTTTAAAGTAGTCGGTGCTTTTCCATTTGATTTGCAATCCCCTTTTTCTAGTTATGCAGTTGATGATCGGATATGAAAGAACTAATCTACCTTCTATAAATAGAAAGTTGCTGCTTTCCTCTTATGAGGATTCACAGCTTGAGTAAGTAGGTAACCTAAGTCCAGTCTGATCTGAGGGAAGCAGTCCCAAGTCAGTAGCGAGTACACCACTCTGAGAGCCCAGAAACAAAGATCCCATCCCGTACCCGTAAAGCATAAGAAAAAAGTCTTTTCCTTTTTCAGAGAATGTGTAAGCACCCTAGAGTAGAGGGGGAGGCCCATTTCCTAGCCTAGTTTTAAGCAGAGCAGCACCATCCTAGTCCAGAGCAGTACCTCTCTCTATGGGCTCGAGGCAAGACAAGCAGCCCGCTTCGCTTCCTTCGTCTCATTACAGGGAAGGATAGGACCTCGGTCGGTTCCAAGGGTGAGGAAGAAGTGCCATCTGCTTAATCGGAAGAATCCGCTGAGACAAAAGCATTAGCAGAGGCTGAATCAGCTGCATCAGCAAGCGAATGCCTTTCTTAGAATGGTTCGGAAACCCAGTGAGAATCACCTTCTCACCCCGAATCCTAAGATCCAGGGAGGTTGGCTAGAAAGAGAATTTCCAAATCTAAAGAAGAGGCTGAAGCATCAGAATCCGCTGAAACAAAGGCTGAGAAAGCCAATAGCGGTTAAGCCACATCACGCTTTTCAGGGACCGATCAAAAGCCGTTTGTTTTTCGTTAAGAGACTTTTTTCTCTGATTCAAACTTAAATATTGGAGCTAGGGCTTAATTCTATGGGTAAGGTCAAGTTGATAAGCCGCCTACCTTCTTAATTAAGTTACATTACAGAGGGGCCTCCCTAACTCAAGTTGCTTGTGCCTGCTGTTACCTACCGTAGGACCTCCGTCCCCGAAGCGAAGAAAGAGGAGACCTTTTTCCTGTGTCGAAGGTTGGGTGTTAATTAAAATCACACTTTTTAATAATTTTTTTTTTCGGATGGACATAAAAGAAAAGGGTAAGATTTCCAAAAGCTATTTACGTAGGAGAATAAGTCATCGCTCGCGGCTTCCCGCTTTCAATTAGAGGGGCAGGGCATCTTTCTGTTGCCGGTTAGGTTAACCTCAAAAGTTCAATAGGGTAAGCTGCTCGCTCTAACCGAACTTTCGGGTATATATAAGTCCGACGAAAGACAACCCGCTTCTCAAAGGCGAGGTTCTGAAAGAAAGCAAGCGGTGCACTTAAATCTAAATAGGGTGGTATGGGTGAGAAAGATAAAGAGAAGATCTAGACAAAAGACCTACTCGATGGAATTAGCCAATGTGTGCTCCTAAAGTTAGAAAACGTCCCGGCAAGAGCTGTCAGAATTCATCCCAGAAGGTAAATTACTCTTTCTCTTGTGCCTGCATTCGCTATTCCTATTCCGCGAAAGCTTTTATGCCTAGCCCCAAAAAGGTGCTTCAGCTACGCTTTGGAATTGAGCTACCCAAGCAGACCAGCCCTTCCCGAGAAGAGCCAAAAGCGAAGGAGTTTCAGTAAGTAAGAATAAGATTAATGATTTGTGAAACATACTATTGGCAACATTAATCCGCCTAGCAAGAAAGAAGACTCTAGTTTCATCTCTGAATTACTTGATCAAGACGGTGCAATCGATTGAAGACTGAAGACCGGGCACTTAATGTCTAGATTGAGATCGAGATTAAGCTCCAAGTCATGTAGGTTCACGAGAAGGACGTTTGTTTTCTACCATAAACAGAGGAGTTCGGTTGCATTTACTAGGATAAATCTTTCTCTCAATCGCTGGCAGTTGGACAAGGAAAGGCAAGAGCGAGCAGCCACACATGAACCGCGATGAACGATGTCATGATAGGCTTTCCATAACCATCTTTCCGGTAATCAAATCCTTCTTTCAGTCTCACAGGCCTCGATCAAGTACGCGTGCCACACCATTGACACTTGATTATAGCGAAACCTTGTGAATGGGTTTTCGTGCTATACACCACGTTGAGAAAGACCAACTTCCCTCTAGTCTGATGGATCGCTTTCTCTTGCGCATTAATGAATGGATCGAGGAATTGCGTATGAAAGGTTTATGGTCTATCTTATACTATCTATTACCCTCGCATCAATCCCAGGAGCGAAGTGGCTTGAATCGATAGAGAAGAGGGCTCGAAGGTTTTGTTATGAGTTTTGTTGCTTTTGGTTTTCATTTTCTAAGCTTGAAGGTTTTGAACTCCCTTTCTGTTCACCATATTCATCTAGGCAATCTGATTCCGCGATCAAGGTTCAGAAGGACCATCCGATGCAACTAACTTGAAGGCTATTGAACCTAAATAAAAGAGTGGGTAGGGACAGCCAATGAAGCAACAGACACCCAGCGGAACCTTTCTTCACTTCTTCGCTGCGCTCAGAACCTCACCCTCGCGATGAACCCCTATTGACGAAGCTCGATTACCCTATTGATAAAGTGCATTTTTAGCTATGCAACTGGTA